AATGAAGTGCCTGATCTAAAAGGATTATTTTGATAGAATAAATCATGTAAATATTTTACCTTCATTAAATTATTAATAATTTACATTTAATAGAATTAAACTATTTCCTAAAGTATCAAAAACTTTAATACATCATATACTAAAATGTAAAATAAATATTTTCTTTAAATTTTAAAAAGATAAGCTAATAAAGCTATTAGGTTCATACCCTAAATATAAAGGTTATAATCCTTTTCTTTTTAATGACTAATTTATATAAATTAATTTTTTTAATAACTTTAATAATAGGAACAATAATTTCCGTATCTTCATATACTTGATTAGGAACATGAATAGGATTAGAAATCAATCTTCTTTCATTTATTCCCTTATTAAAAAAAAAAAATGACCCCTTTTCTACTGAATCATCAATTAAATATTTTTTAGTACAGACTTTAGCCTCAACCATGTTTTTATTCTCCATAATATTAATTATAATAATAAAAAACATAATTAGAGATTTAATAAATATTAATCAATTTATAACAATAATAATTAATACTGCATTATTATTAAAAATGGGAGTTGCCCCATTCCATTTTTGATTGCCTGAAATTATTGAAGGAATAAATTGAATTAATAGACTAATTTTAATAACATGACAAAAAATTGCCCCTATAATGTTATTATCTTATACATTAAAATCATCTAATTATATTATCTTTATTATCATAATATCTACAATAATCGGAAGTATTGGAGGTTTAAACCAAACTAGTATACGAAAAATTATAGCTTATTCATCAATTAATCATTTAGGATGAATAATCAGATCATTTTTAAATAATGAAATAATTTGAATAATTTATTTTTCTATTTATTCATTTATTTCAATAACATTTGTGTTAATAATAAATATATTTAATATTTATTATTTAAAACAAATTTTTTCCTTTATAAATAAAAACTTATTGGTTAAATTCATAATATTAATAAATATATTATCTTTAGGAGGACTGCCCCCCTTCCTAGGATTTTTACCCAAATGAATAATTATCCAATATTTAAGAAATAATTATATATATTTAACTTTTTTTATAATTATAATAACTTTAATTACTTTATTTTTTTATTTACGAATTACATATACAAGATTAATCTTAATTCATAATGAACTAAATTTTAATTTTATAATAAATTTTAATACAAAAAATAATTTTTTTATATTATTTTTATCTTTTATTTCTGTAAGTGGTTTAATTTTATGTACCTTAATTTTTAATTTTTATTAAAAAGGATTTAAGTTAACCATACAAACTAACGGCCTTCAAAGCAGTAAATAAAGATAGCTTTAAGCCTTAGGCTTAAGCTCAAACTAAATTTTAATTAATTTATTGAAAATTAAATTTTATCTACAATAATAAGTAATTAATAATTTTAAATATTAATCAATTTATAACAATAATAATTTATGATAACAAATAAATTTAAAATTAATGAAATAATTAAAAATAAATTACTGAAAAATAATTAGTAAATTAATTTAAAATTAAAAGTCCTAAAAATTTTTTTTTCTTTAAATTTGCAATTTAATGTTTTATATTATAAACTATAGAACTATACAAAATAAATTGGTAAAAGAAATTTAAATTTCCTAAATAAATTTACAGTTTATTACCTATAACTCAGCCATTTTACCGCGAAAATGATTATTCTCAACAAACCATAAGGATATTGGAACTTTATATTTTATTTTTGGTGCTTGATCAGGAATATTAGGAACTTCATTAAGTATATTGATTCGAGCTGAATTAGGTAATCCTGGATCCTTAATTGGAGATGATCAAATTTATAATGTTATTGTAACAGCTCATGCTTTTGTAATAATTTTTTTTATAGTTATACCTATTATAATTGGGGGATTTGGAAACTGATTAGTTCCTTTAATATTGGGAGCTCCAGATATGGCTTTCCCTCGAATAAATAATATAAGATTTTGACTATTGCCCCCTTCTTTGACTCTCCTCCTAATAAGTAGAATAGTTGAAAGAGGTGCAGGGACTGGATGAACAGTTTACCCACCCCTATCATCTAGAATTGCTCATGGAGGAGCTTCTGTAGATTTAGCTATTTTTAGATTACATTTAGCAGGAATCTCTTCTATTTTAGGGGCAGTAAATTTTATTACAACAATTATTAATATACGATCAGTCGGAATAACCTTTGATCGTATGCCCCTATTTGTATGATCCGTGGGGATTACAGCATTATTACTTTTACTTTCTTTACCTGTACTAGCTGGAGCTATTACTATACTTTTAACAGATCGAAATTTAAATACTTCCTTTTTTGATCCTGCTGGTGGAGGAGACCCAATTCTTTACCAACATTTATTTTGATTTTTTGGACATCCAGAAGTATATATTTTAATTTTACCTGGATTTGGGATAATTTCTCATATTATTAGATCAGAAAGAGGAAAAAAGGAAACTTTTGGTTCTTTAGGAATAATTTACGCAATATTAGCTATTGGATTACTAGGATTTGTTGTTTGAGCTCATCATATATTTACTGTAGGGATAGATGTAGATACTCGAGCTTACTTTACATCTGCTACTATAATTATTGCTGTTCCTACAGGAATTAAAATTTTTTCATGACTTGCAACTCTTCATGGAGCACAAATTTCTTATAGTCCTTCATTATTATGAGCTTTAGGGTTTGTATTTTTATTCACCGTAGGAGGATTAACAGGAGTAGTGTTAGCTAATTCATCTATTGATATTATTCTTCATGACACATATTATGTAGTAGCCCATTTTCATTATGTCTTATCTATAGGGGCCGTATTTGCAATCTTAGCCGGATTTATTCAATGATTCCCTTTATTTACAGGATTAACTATAAATAATAAATTACTGAAAATTCAATTTATTGTAATATTTATTGGAGTAAATTTAACTTTTTTCCCCCAACATTTTTTAGGATTAAGAGGTATACCTCGACGTTATTCAGACTATCCTGATGCTTATACTGCTTGAAATATTATATCATCAATCGGATCAACAATCTCATTTATTGGAGTTCTTCTATTAATTTATATTATTTGAGAAAGTTTTATATCTCAACGATTACTAATCTTTGCTAATCAGATAACAACTTCTATTGAATGATTCCAAAATTTTCCTCCTGCAGAACATAGCTATTCTGAATTGCCAATACTATCTAGTTTCTAATGTGGCAGATTAGTGCAATGAATTTAAGCTTCATATATAAAGTAATTTCACTTTTATTAGAAAATGGCAACATGATCAAATTTAAACCTTCAAGATAGAGCCTCCCCACTTATAGAACAATTAATATTTTTTCATGATCATACTCTAATAATTCTAATTATAATTACAATTTTAGTGGGTTACTTAATATTTACTTTATTTTTTAATAACTACATTAATCGATATCTATTAGAAGGCCAAATAATTGAAGTAATCTGAACAATTTTGCCAGCAATTACTTTAGTATTTATTGCCCTACCTTCTTTACGATTACTATATTTATTAGATGAAGTTAGAAATCCTTCTCTTACTTTAAAATCAATTGGTCATCAATGATATTGAAGTTATGAATATTCTAATTTTATAAAATTAGAATTTGATTCTTATATAATTCCAATAAATGAACTTGAAATTAATAAATTTCGTCTATTAGACGTTGATAACCATATTGTACTGCCATTTAATTCTCAAATTCGTATTTTAGTATCAGCTATAGATGTTTTACATTCTTGAACAATCCCTGCCTTAGGGGTAAAAATTGACGCTACTCCTGGACGATTAAATCAAACAAACTTTTTTATTAATCGATCAGGACTTTTTTATGGTCAATGTTCAGAAATCTGTGGGGCAAATCATAGCTTTATACCAATTGTAATCGAAAGAGTTCCTACAAATACTTTTATTAATTGAATTTATAAAATAAGTGAAATTTCATTAGATGACTGAAAGCAAGTATTAGTCTCTTAAACTAACTTATAGTAAATTAGCAATTACTTCTAATGATTTCTTTAAAGAATTAGTTAAATCATAACATTAGAATGTCAAACTAAAATTATTAATATATTAATATTCTTTAATTCCTCAAATAGCTCCTATAAATTGATTATTTTTATATTTTTTATTTACAATTATTTTTTTAATATTTAATTTTCTTAATTATTATTTATATTTAGTTAAAAATACTTCTAATTATAAATCACAATATAATTTTAACAAAAAAATTCTTAATTGAAAATGATAACAAATCTTTTTTCAACATTTGACCCATCTACTAATATCATAAATTTATCCTTAAATTGAATAAGAACATTTATAGGATTATTACTAATTCCATTAACTTATTGATTTATTCCATCTCGAATAAATATTATTTGAATTAATGTAATTATAACTTTACATAAAGAATTCAAAACACTATTAGGTTCATATAATCAAAAGGGAAGAACTTCTATTTTTATCTCCTTATTTTCTTTAATTTTATTAAATAACTTTATAGGACTTTTCCCATACATTTATACAAGTTCAAGACACATATCAATAACCTTATCACTTGCATTACCTCTTTGACTAAGATTTATATTATACGGATGAATTAATAATACCCAATATATATTTGCTCATTTAGTTCCTCAAGGAACTCCCCCAATTTTAATACCATTTATAGTATGTATTGAAACTATCAGAAATATTATTCGTCCAGGTACACTTGCAGTCCGATTAGCCGCTAATATAATTGCAGGGCATTTACTTTTAACACTCTTAGGTAATACTGGACCTATAATAAATTCATTTATAATTTCATTATTAATTATTGTACAATTATTATTATTAACTTTAGAATTTGCTGTTTCAATTATTCAATCTTATGTATTTGCTATTTTAAGAACTTTATACTCTAGAGAAGTAATTTAATGTCAACACATTCTAATCACCCATATCATTTAGTAGATTATAGACCTTGACCTCTAACTGGAGCCTTAGGGGCTATAATTACCGTATCAGGGCTAGTAAAATGATTTCATCAATATAATATTAATTTATTTTTAATAGGAATAATTATTACCTTATTAACGATAATTCAATGATGACGAGATGTAACTCGTGAAGGAACTTTTCAAGGTTTACATACATACGTTGTAACAATAGGATTACGATGGGGAATAATTCTTTTTATTACCTCTGAAATTTTTTTTTTTATTTCATTTTTCTGAAGATTTTTCCATAGAAGTTTAGCACCTACAGTAGAATTAGGAATAACTTGACCACCAACGGGAATTATACCTTTTAATCCCCTACATATTCCATTACTTAATACTTTAATTTTATTAACATCAGGAATTACAGTTACATGAGCTCATCATAGCTTAATAGAAAATAATTATTCACAAGCATTACAAGGATTATTATTTACAGTTCTATTAGGATTATATTTTACATTTCTACAAGGATTAGAATATATAGAATCACCTTTTACTATTGCAGATTCTGTATATGGATCATCATTTTTTATAGCTACTGGATTTCATGGGTTACATGTAATTATTGGAACTACATTTTTATTAGTTTGTTTAACTCGGCATATTTATAATCATTTTTCTGCTATCCATCATTTTGGATTTGAAGCAGCAGCATGATATTGACACTTTGTAGATGTAGTATGATTATTTTTATATATTTCTATTTATTGATGAGGTAGATAATTAATTTATATAGTATAATAAGTATATTTGACTTCCAATCAAATGGTCTAATTATTTTTAGTATAAATAATTTTAATTATTTTAACAATAAGTATTATTATTATAATTTTATGTATTATCGTAATATTAATTGCGAATATTTTATCAAAAAAAACTTTTATAGACCGAGAAAAAAATTCTCCATTTGAATGTGGATTTGACCCTAAAAACTCAGCTCGATTACCTTTTAGTCTTCAATTTTTTTTAATCGCAGTAATTTTTTTAATTTTTGATGTAGAAATTGCTTTACTTTTACCTATAATTATAATTATAAAAATCTCTAAGTTACTTTCATGAATATTCATTAGATTTTTTTTCCTATTAATTTTATTAATTGGTTTATATCATGAATGAAACCAAGGAGCATTAAATTGATCTAATTAGGATAATAGTTAAATATAACATTTGGTTTGCATTCAAAAAGTGTTGAATTTATTCAACTTATCTTACTGACAATAATATAAATAAGAAGTAAAATATTACATTTAGTTTCGACCTAAAAATTTGATGATTATCATCCTTATTTAAAATTTAATTGAAGCCAAAAAGAGGCTTATCACTGTTAATGATATCATTGAATTTTAATTCCAATTAAAGAAATATGATGATCAAAAAAAAGCTGCTAACTTTTTCCTTTAGCGGTTAAATTCCGTTTATATTTCTAATTTATATAGTTTAATAAAAACATTACATTTTCACTGTAAAAATAAAATATTCTATTTTTATAAATAATTACTAAAAATAATTAACCTATTTAAAAATTACAATAATTTCCCTGATATCTTCAATATCATACTCTAAATATAAGCTATTTAAATTTAAATTTTAAATTAATGAAATTAAAAATAATATAATTAATCATAAAATAATTAAAATTAAATAAATCTTTATATTATTATTTTGTAAAAATTGTATAAATACTCTATTATTTTTTATACTCTTATATATTCCTTGACCCCCAAAATATTCATTCCATCCTTGATCAAAACTTTTAAATAAATTATATCTTAATATTAAAGGTATATAATTAATTCTAAATGTCGAAATATTAGGTATAAATCACATAAAACCAAAAAAAAATCTATAACTATAAAATTTTAAAGAATTAGAAACTCATCTTACAGAAAACTTTGCTATTTCATACCCTAATCAAGCACCAATCACACTTACAAATAATGCTAATATCTTCAACTCAATTGGTAAACAAATTATAACTGGTGTCGGAAAAATTAATCATATTAATATACTCCCTCTAAAAATAACAAATATTAATATTGATAATATACTTTTTAATATAATTCAACCTTCATCATTTAATGAATGCAAAGAATAAAAATTAAAATCACCAGTAATTGTATAATAACATAAACGAAATGAATAACAAACTGTTAACCCCGTAGAAATAAAAAATAATAAAAAAATAAAAATATTAATAAAATCTATAGAAACTACTTCTAAAATTAAATCCTTAGAATAAAATCCTGCTAAAAAAGGTATACCACATAATGCTAAATTAGAAATATTTATACAAATACAAGTTAAAGGTATATGAACTATAAGATTTCCTATAAAACGAATATCTTGAGTATCTTTTAAATTATGAATAACAGCCCCAGCACATATAAATAATAATGCCTTAAATAATGCATGTGTTAAAAGATGAAAAAAAGCTAATTTATAATTTCCTATGGACAAAATTCTTATTATTAAACCTAATTGTCTTAAAGTAGATAAAGCAATAATTTTTTTTAAATCAAATTCAAAATTAGCCCCTAAACCAGCCATAAATATAGTTAAACTAGAAATTAATAATAAAAATAAACATAAATTTTCATTTAAAATTATATTAAATCGAATTAATAAATAAACTCCAGCAGTTACTAAAGTTGAAGAATGAACTAATGCAGAAACAGGAGTAGGGGCTGCTATAGCAGCAGGTAATCATGATGAAAAAGGAATTTGAGCTCTTTTAGTTATTCCTGCAATTATTACTAAAACTCCAATAATCTGTATATAATAATCCTTTCTTATATAATCTATATAAAAAATATAATTTCAACTTCCATAATTTAATATTCAAGAAATAGCAATTAATAATATAACATCCCCAATTCGATTTATTAAAGCAGTAATTATCCCTGCATTATAAGATTTTATATTCTGATAATAAATAACTAAACAATAAGAAACTAATCCTAATCCATCCCATCCTAATAAAATTCTAATAAGATTTGGACTAATAATTAATAATATTATAGAAAATACAAATATTAAAACTAATAAAATAAAACGATTAATATTTAAATCACCTTCTATATATTGATTTCTATAAAAAATTACTATCGAAGAAATAAATAACACAAATCTTATAAATATCAAAGATATTCAATCAAACAAAATTCTCATAACAACACTATTAGAATTTAATCTTAAAAGTTCTCATTCAATAAAAATCGTATAATCTCTAATCAAAAATTTTAAACTTAATAAAAATAAAATAATTCTAATTAATAATAATATAAAAAAACTAATAACACAAATTGAAATTAAATTAATAATTTAAGGTAAGAAATCTTACATATTTGACACCACAAATCAATATTTTAATTTTAAATTACTTAAATTTTTAAATTCATAATATAAAAAAATTTCTTTTAACAATTAATAAATTTAAAGGAAATCAATGTAAAAATAATAATAAATATTCTCGTACATAACCTGAAGAACATGAAAACTTACCAGAATAAATTTTTCCATGTTGACTATAAGAATATAAAAATAAAGTATAAACAGCTCTAAAAAATGATAATAATATTAATATTAAAATAGATATTCAAGTTCATGAAATTAATCTATTTAATAAACTAATCTCTCCTATTAAATTTATAGAGGGAGGAGCTGCTATATTACTAGAACTAAGTAAAAATCATCATAAAGTTATTCTAGGTATTAAATTCATTAAACCCTTATTTATAAACATTCTTCGTCTATTTATACGCTCATAAGAAATATTAGCTAAACAAAATAATCCAGATGAACATAATCCATGAGCAATTATTATTATAAAAGAACCACAAAACCCTCAATAATTAAAAGTTATGATACCTCCTAATACTATCCCCATATGAGCTACTGATGAATAAGCAATCAATAATTTTAAATCAGTTTGACGTAAACAAATTAAACTTACTAAAAATCCTCCAACTAATCTAATTCTAATAAATAATATTGATAAAGATATACCAATTATAATAAATATACTTAAAACTCGCAATAATCCATAACCCCCTAATTTTAATATAATCCCTGCTAAAATTATTGATCCAGAAACTGGGGCTTCAACATGAGCTTTAGGTAATCATAAATGAACTATATATATGGGCATTTTTACTAAAAATGCAAAAATTATACAAACATATATATATATATTAAAATAATAAATATTATTAAAAAAAAAAAAATCTAAAGTCAAATAATTATTATAATAATAAAAAATTCCAATTATTATAGGCAATGAAGCAAATAAAGTATAAAATAATAAATAAATACCAGCCTGTAAACGTTCAGGTTGATACCCCCATCCTATAATTAAAATTAATGTTGGAATTAAACTTCTTTCAAAAAAAAAATAAAATAAAAATAAATTTATAGAACTAAAAGTACAATATAAAAATAATAATAATATTAATAATAAAAATAAAAAAAAATTAGAAAAAAATTTTTTTTTATTAATAGACTCTCTAGCCATAATTATTAAAGAACAAATTCAAAAACTTAATAAAATTAAACCAAAAGATAATAAATCTGAACCAAAAAAATATCTAATATTTATTCATAAATAATTAAATCTTCCTATAATTATAAATATAAATCTTATTAGAAAATAATATAATTGATTTAACCAAAATCTATTTTTTTTAAAACATAAAGGAATCATAAATAATATCATCAATAAAAATTTTAACATAATATATTTATTGAAAAAAAAAAATCATTCCCATGAGTACGAATCAAAGAAACTAAAATAGAAAGTCCTAATACACTTTCACACACACAAAATGTTAAAAAAAACATTCTAAAATAATACTCAAAATCATATATTGATAAATAAATAAATAATAAAATATACAAAGATAAAATAATAAATTCTAAACTTAATAATATTAAAAGTAAATGTTTGCGTTTAGAAGAAAATACAATTATCCCAATAAAAAATATAAAAATAAATGATATAATATTCAATATATAAATAATAAGTTTTAATAATTTAATAAAAAATATTGGTCTTGTAAATCAAAAATAAGAATTTTCTTTTAAAACTTCAGAAAAAAAGAACTCTTTATCATTAATCTCCAAAATTAATATTTTAAATATAAACTATTCTCTGATATTTATTATCTATTTCTTATTTTAAACCTTAATATAACTATTATTTTTTTATTTTTAAATCATCCTTTATCAATAGGATTAATTTTATTAATTCAAACAATAATAATTTCTTTAATATCAGGAATTTTTTCCTATACTTATTGATTTTCATATATTTTATTTTTAGTTATAATTGGAGGTATGTTAGTTTTATTTATTTATATAACAAGTTTAGCATCAAATGAAATATTTAACTTTTCAACTAAATTAACTACAATAATACTAATTTTAATTATAATGATAATTTCTATATATTTAATTATAGATTATATGATATTAAATCCACTTTTTAAAAATTCTAATTTAATAGAATTCTTTAATAAAATAATATTTATAAAAAATGAAAATAACTACACCTTAAATAAAATTTATAATATACCTAATAATATTGTTACTTTAATATTAATAAATTATTTATTTTTAACTTTAATTGCTGTAGTTAAAATTACTGATATTAAATATGGACCATTACGACAAAAATTTTAATGAATAAACCTATACGATCTACTCACCCCTTATTTAAAATCGCTAACAGAGCTTTAATTGATTTACCTACTCCTAGAAATATTTCATTGTGATGAAATTTTGGATCCTTATTAGGATTATGCCTAATAATTCAAATCATTACAGGATTATTTTTAGCTATACATTATACTGCTAATATTGATATAGCATTTAATAGAATTAATCATATTTGTCGTGATGTCAACTATGGTTGATTATTACGAACTTTACATGCTAATGGGGCTTCATTTTTTTTTATTTGTATTTATCTTCATATTGGACGAGGCATATATTATGGATCATATAAATTTATACATACTTGAATAGTAGGTACAATTATTTTATTTATAGTAATAGGAACAGCCTTTATAGGATATGTTCTACCTTGAGGACAAATATCTTTTTGAGGAGCTACTGTAATTACAAATCTACTTTCTGCAATTCCTTATTTAGGAACTATATTAGTTCAATGAGTATGAGGAGGATTTGCTGTTGATAATGCAACTTTAACACGATTTTTTACAATTCACTTTTTGTTACCTTTTATTGTAACAGCACTAGTAATAATTCATTTATTATTCCTCCATCAAACTGGATCTAATAATCCTTTAGGACTCAATAGAAATACAGATAAAATTCCTTTTCATCCATATTTTTCTTTTAAAGATATAATAGGATTTATTTTATTATTAATATTACTTACTATTCTAACTCTATTAAATCCTTATTATTTAGGGGATCCTGATAATTTTACACCAGCTAACCCTTTAGTTACTCCAATTCATATTCAACCAGAATGATATTTCTTATTTGCATATGCAATTTTACGATCTATCCCTAATAAATTAGGAGGAGTAATCGCTTTAGTAATATCAATTTTAATTTTAATAATTATTCCATTCTCTAATAATAGAAATTTCCAAAGATTAAAATTTTATCCTATTAATCAAATCTTATTTTGAAGATTTTTTATTATTGTAATTTTACTTACATGAATTGGAATACGGCCAGTTGAAGATCCTTATATTTTAATAGGACAAATTTTAACAATTTTATATTTTATTTATTTTTTAATCAATCCATTAATAATAAAAATTTGAGATAATTTATTATATTAGTTAATGAACTTGATATAAGTATATGTTTTGAAAACATAAAAAAGAGGTCAACTCCTCTATTAACTTTTACTAAAAATAATTCACTATATTAATATAGAAAAATAAAATATTTTTAATCCTATATATAAAAATAAATAATTTAATGACAAAGGTAAAAAACTTTTTCAAGCTAAATATATCAATTTATCATAACGATAACGAGGTAATGTACCTCGAACTCAAATAAAAGAAAAAGATAAAAAAACTATCTTTAAAAAAAAAAAAATAGATATTAAATCTCTCCCAAGAAATATAACACAAAATAATATACTTATAAATAAAATTCTCGAATATTCAGATAAAAAAATTAAAGCAAATCCCCCACTTCTATATTCTACATTAAACCCAGAAACTAATTCTGACTCTCCTTCTGCAAAATCAAAAGGTGTACGATTTGTTTCTGCTAATCTTGAAACAAATCAAACAAATGCTAAAGGCAAAGATAAAAAAATTATTCAAATAAATTTTTGATATTTTATAAATTCTATTAATCTAAAACTTTCAATTAAAATTATAAAAGATATTAAAATTAATGCTAAACTTACTTCATAAGAAATAGTTTGAGCTACAGCACGTAAACCTCCTAATAAAGAATATCTCGAATTTGAAGACCATCCAGCAATTATAACAGTATATACTCCTAATCTAGTGCAAGCTAAAAAAAATAATATACCTAAATTAAAATTAAATAAAATCAAAAAATAAGGAATAATAACTCATAATAATAAAGATAAGAATAAACTTATAATAGGAGAATAATAATATATAATATAATTAGATAATAAAGGATAAGTCTGTTCCTTAGAAAATAATTTAATTGCATCACAAAAAGGTTGAGGAATACCTATAAATCCTACCTTATTAGGTCCCTTACGAATTTGAATATAACCTAATACTTTTCGTTCTAATAAAGTTAAAAATGCTACTCCCACTAAAACACAAATAACTAATAATAATATACAAACCAAAGAAAATAATACATCTATATAAAACAAGTATTACTTGTAAATAATTTACATAAATGAATTCTAAATTCATTGCACTAATCTGCCAAAGTAATTAATTTTAATAATATTCAATTAATTAAAATATAATTATATCAAATATTTGGTCCTTTCGTACTAAAATATTTTATTTTATTAAAGATAGAAACCGACCTGGCTTACGCCGGTCTGAACTCAGATCATGTAAAGATTTAATGGTCGAACAGACCAAAATTATTAAGCTTCTACACCTAAAATAATCTTTAATCCAACATCGAGGTCGCAAACTTTTTTATCGATATGAACTCTCTAAAAAAATTACGCTGTTATCCCTAAGGTAACTTAATCTTATAATCAATAAAACTGGATCATTTAATATTCATAAATTAATGTTTATTAAAAAAAAGAATTAATTCAATCTTTATATTACCCCAATAAAATAATTTAATTAAATAAAACATAAATAATTCTAAATTAATTCTACTCAATAAATTATAAAGATCTATAGGGTCTTCTCGTCTTTTAATAATATTTAAGCCTTTTAACTTAAAAGTTAAATTCTACTATAATTTAAATAGAGACAGATTTTACCTCGTCCAGCCTTTCATACAAGCTTTTAATTAAAAAACTAATGATTATGCTACCTTTGCACAGTCAAAATACTGCGGCCATTTAAAATTTAAATTCAGTGGGCAGACTAGACCTTAAATAAAATACAAAAGGACATGTTTTTGTTAAACAGGCGAGTAAAAATTTTGCCGAATTCCTTTAAATAACCTTTCAAAAACTATTATTTAAATAAATCAAATATATACTAATTCTATCATTATAACTAAATTTTTAAAATTAAAAATTATTTATTTATAAAAAACTTAAAATTATATAAAATAATATTTTTACATAAATTAATTATAACAAATTATTATTGATGACTATTTCTAAATCTACATTTTTTAAAATATTTTATTAATTTTTAAATTTTTAATTAAAAGCTAATCCCTCTAATTATTAACATAAATAAATTTAACAATTTAAAAAATTAAATTATTAAAATAATAATATCTGAATTAAATTCATTTCTAAATAAACTAGATATATTTAAGAACGAATAACATTTCATTACTAATAAATTATTATAAATATTTTTTTTACAATAAAAAAAATAAATTATTAGCTCTCTTAAATTCGAGAAAATTAAAATTTATAATATTTATTTAATAAACCCTGATACACAAGGTACTAAAATTAAATTATACTTTTAAAAAATAAAATTTTATTTCAATAATCTTTTACAATACAATTAAACTATAACTAAATTAATTTTTTCTATAAACTCTACTAAAAACATAAACCATTAAAATTATTTTTATTAAATAAAATATAAACAAAAAAATAAAGTAAATTTATTATTTTCAAATTAAATTGATTCGCACAACAACTTTTTAATGTAAATAAAATGCTTTACTAAACAAGCTCTAATTTGATCATTCTAGATACACTTTCCAGTACATCTACTATGTTACGACTTATCTTATTTTATAATAAGAGCGACGGGCGATATGTACATATTTTAGAGCTAAAATCATAAAATTTAAATTAATTTTATTACTATTAAATCCACTTTCATAAAGTCAAATTCTTACTTTAATCCATATAAATAAATTTATTGTAGCCCATTTATTCTTAACTATAAACTACACCTTGATCTGATATATTTTTTTATATAAAATATTAAAAATTTATATTCTTTTAAAATTTTCTTATAACGACGGTATATAAATTTATTTAAATTAAGTAAAATTAATCGTGGATTATCAATCACATAACAGGCTCCTCTAAATAGACTAAAATACCGCCAAAATCTTTAAATTTCAAGAACATAACTAATACTACTTTAGTATATTTATTTTACATTTAAAATAATAGGGTATCTAATCCTAGTTTAAAAATAAATTTCATAATAATAAAAACTTATATTAAAATTAATTTTATATTTAAAATTTCACCTAATAAATATAATTTTATTTTTAATTCATAATACATATAATTATTTACTAATAAGATTTATTCATATTCTTTGTATAACCGCAACTGCTGGCACAAAATTTGTCAATATTAAAATTTATTTATAATTCTTAATCTCTTAAATTATTAAAATCATATACTGCGAATAAAATTTTTCTAAAAAAATTATTAAAATTTTATTAAAATACTCACAAAAATTTACATGTAAAAAAAAAATTAAATAAATCTTTAAGCCAAAATTAAACTTTATTAAGATATTAATTTATAAAAACTAAAATTTAAAAAATGAATTAAAAATATTTAATATAATTTTAAAAAAACAAGAATAAAAACGATACCCCCCCTGTACTTCAAACATTTACTAATAAAATTTCACCCCTAAAACTAAATTAATAAATATTTGTGATTAAATCCAACTTACCCCTCAAGTCAATATTTAACCAAGCACGTTTTTAATTAAATTAATTTAAATATATAAATTTACCCCATTGCCCCTCTATATATTTAAACTATTTTAATTAAAATAATAATTATAAATAAAAATTAATAAAAAATTTTATAATTATTAATTCAAAATTATAAATCTACCCCATTTATAAATTTTGAACACCCTAATCTCTATTAAGTTATTAATTTAAACCAATAAATAAAATAAAAAACAATAAAAACAATAATAATGAATAAAAAATTAACAAAATTTAATAATAATTCATAGAAAAAAATAAATTATAAAAAATTTTAAATTATATATTATAATAATTATTAAATTAAATAATTATTATTTCATAAGATTAATACTTATTTTATAACAATAATAATTAATAATAATAATAATATATATATTTTTTTTTTTTTTTTTTTTCAATAAATATTTATATATATATATATTTATATTATAATATAATTAATTATTAATATTAAATTATTATATAAAATATATAATCTATATATATATATAAATTATTTATATATATATTTAAATTTATATTTAATTAATTACATTCATTTAAATATATATATAATTTTATATCAATATAATTTAATTATATCATAATTTAACTATATTGTAATTTAATTATAATATAATTTAATTATATTATAATTAAATTACAATATAATTAAATTATGCTATAATTAAATTATGATTAATAAAATAAATATCAAACCATTAATATTTAATTGTATTATATATAAATATTTATATAATAATAAATGTTTAATGATTATATATAATTAATTTTATATATTATTATTTTTATATTAAAGAATATATATAATATAAGAATTATATTAATTAAATAAAATATATTTATAATAAATGGGAAAATATTTAATATCTATGGAATATTTATACTATATAATATATAGCTTGTTGATTTATAAATAATTAGATGTTTTACATACACTAATAAATTATCATATATCCCCTATTTCTTTTTTTATAGGTTCTTATTAATTAATAAATAATTATATATTTATAAATCATTAATTATTTATAAGATTTATTTATATATTAATATATATATATATACATATATGTAACTATTAATATATATATGTATATACGTAAATAAATCTTTTTAATTTATTATTTTCTATTATTTATATAAATTATTTATTAATTAATAAATTAATAATTATTATTGTACATTAAACCTTTATTAAAAAAGTTACAGACATGCAAAATAGCTCTAATGAAAATCAATCTGAATTTTTTTGCCCCATTTTCGATTTTCAAAAAGTTTCGAGCATTTTGCCGATTTTTTCATTTTTTTTTACAAGAATTGAGTTAAGTTTAATCTATTGAATAAAAATTTGAACTTTTTCAGCATTATTTTTAGTAAATAAATATTATATTTTTTAATTTAATTAAATTAATTATTACAATATTAAATTTTATAAATTTGTGTAAATTAATATCTTAATAAAGTTTAAAATGAACCATTTTAAAAA